ACTGAAAAAGTTGCATTTGGCAAAAATTCATACCAATCAAAAAAATGATTTGAATTTTGATGTAAAAGGTTTATAGACGGAGTTAACAATTTTGATAAGATATCAAAATTGTTTCCTTCTTGATTAAAGGGGATTCCTATGGCTCCAACAAACAAAGGAAATAAGACTAATATAAGCATAGAGAATAGCATAGTATTGTCCGATTCATGGGGATAAAAAAAAGTCTTTGTAGGACCAAAAGGCAAAATAGTAAGAAAAGGCATTTTTGTTACATGAGTATCCATTCGGTATGTTTTCTTCGAAAAAAAAGAAGTCCTTTCCCTTTCATTATTATTTATTTTTAATAAAGCAACTAAAGGAAAACTTTTTTTAATCGATTTTTGCTCCTCTTTACCCCATAGAGATATTGAATAGAAGGAATTTCCTTTTTTGCCACTGTAATTTTGAAAACGAACGTTTAAATGTCCTTCAAAAGTAAGTAAATAAATCCGAAACATATAAAATGCAGTTAATCCGGCTGTGAAAGAAGCAATTATTGCGAAAATCGGTGAATATAACCAACTATCATTAAGAATTTCATCTTTGGACCAAAAACAAGCAAGAGGTGGAATACCACAAAGAGAAAGTGTACCTAATAAAAAAGCAGTTTTTGTAATTGGCACGTGCTTTCTTAACCCGCCCATAAGAGCCATATTCTGGCTTTTATCTGGAGCGTATCCAACAAGAGCTTCCATTGAATGAATAATTGATCCGGATCCTAAAAACAACAAGGCTTTCGAATAAGCATGAGTAATCAAATGAAATAAAGCGGCTCGATAAGACCCCATACCTAGAGCTAACATCATATAACCCAATTGAGACATTGTAGAATAGGCTAAACTTTTCTTAATATCTTTTTGAGCAAGAGCTAAAGTGGCTCCTAATAATACTGTTATTATACCTATAAAAGATATTAGATTCATTATGTATGGTATCGCTATGAAAAGTGGAAGAAGACGAGCTACAAGAAAAATTCCCGCTGCTACCATAGTAGCGGCGTGGATAAGAGCCGAAATAGGAGTAGGTCCCTCCATGGCATCAGGTAACCATACATGAAGGGGAAATTGTGCGGATTTAGCAACTGCGCCGCCAAATAATAGAAAGGCACACAAAGTAACAAATAAAAAGTGAACCTCCTTCTTATAAATCAAGTTATTGAATATTTCGAACAAATCCCGAAATTCGAAACTACCCGTTGTCCAATAAAGACCTAAGATTCCTAATAATAAACCAAAATCCCCTACACGATTAGTTACAAAGGCTTTTTGACAAGCACTTGCCGCACTAGGTCGTGTGAACCAAAACCCTATTAATAGATAAGAACACATCCCAACCAACTCCCAAAAAATATAAATTTGTATCAAATTCGAACTTGTAACTAATCCCAACATGGAAGTATTGAAAAAACTCATATAAGCAAAAAATCTCAAATATCCTTGATCATGAGACATATAATTGTCGCTATAAAAAAGAACCAGAATTCCAACTGTGGTGATTAATATTGACATAATAGAAGTAAGCGGATCAATAAAGTGTCCGAACTCGAAAGAAAAATCATTATTGATGGTCCAAGACCATATGTATTGATAGATAGAACTCCTATTTATTTGCTGAATAGATAGATCGACCGAAAAAATCATAACTATACTTAACAAAAAAATACTAGGAAAAGCCCAAATACGGCGAAGATTTTTTGTTGCCGTTGGAAAAAGTAGAAGTCCCACTCCTATTAACATAGGAACTGGAAGCAGAACGAAAGGTATGATCCAAGAATATTGATATGTATGTTCCATAAAAATAATAATTTTTTTATTCTTAATTAATTGTTTCTGATTCACCGGTTCTTATCCCTTTTAAAAGGGATTACTAAAGTATTAAAAAAGCAACTGAAACTAAAATGGAATTTTCTGTTCGTAGTTAGTTTGAACCTTTCTCAACTACTTCAAAAATTTTCAAAGTGAAAAATAACGAATTATTTTATACTAAGTTTATACTAAGTTTATACTAAGTAAGATTTTTAGGAAAACGTAGCAGCAAATTACAATTTCCATTATTATTCCCTATTACAAAAATTTATGGACATATATCAAGACTAAAAAATTGGACAAAAAAAAAAGAAGTACTTTATTTTGATATCAATCATCGGATGTCCCATAACTTTGCCTAATAAAAAAAGAACTAGGTATTTTTGTTTGTTTATTCAGAATAATTAACGAGTTTCATTCGGGACTGATTGATTATGTTCTATTCTAATAAATGGCATTTAATAACCAATTACTAGAAAAGAAAAAGATTCAAGTTTTTTATTAGGTAGGTAAGGGTTCTTAAGCTTGTTCGATATGTATTTTTTATGTACAAATGGAACATCCCAAAAAGAGACAGAGATAGAAAGGTATCACAAATAACTCCGAAATACAAATTATTTTGCCTCAGATATTGTATGGAATAGGAATTGAAAAAAAAAAACGATTTGTTTTAAACAATAGATGTCTTTCACATCCAATTTTTGCAATGAATAACTTTTTATTTTTTGAATGGCAGTTCCAAAAAAACGTAGTTCTATATTAAAAAAACGTATTCGTAAAAATATTTGGAAAAAAGGGGGATATTGGGCAGCGCTGAAAGCTTTTTCGTTAGCGAAATCCCTTTCGACCGGGAATTCAAAAAGTTTTTTGTACGACAAATAATGAATAAAACGTTGGAATAATTGGAATCCGCATCCACCTGACTCCAAAAACGAGCCAATTTCGTTTCGAATTTAGATTCCATTTTTTAATATAGAATAGAAAAATAGAAGTAAAAAAAAATAGAAATAGAAAAAGTAAGTAATAAATAATGATTTCCATTCCCTACTGTTTTGAACCAATGGATTTGGCTACTGAATTGGTCCTTTTTTTTATTTGAAAAAAAAAAAAGGAATAAAAATTGAGAGTTTTGCCTTTATTTGTATTTGAATATGCTTTTCATTCCCGGGATGGGGATTCTTAATTTCCCCATCACCCACCCACTTATAAATAAGACAATAATAAAGGTTTTGTTTTGTCTTTTCTTTTTTTTTTTTCTTTTCTATTTCTCCTTTTCTATTTCAATTTATGCTATAGAATAGCATAAATTGAAATCTTTAGACAAAAGCAATGAGTTGTTGAAACTAATTATTAATTATACTGTTTTTTTTAACTTTCTGAATCATCACTCCAAGTGAGAATGAGAAAAGCGTCTTTCGCCATTTCGGCGTATTTCTAATTTCTATACGAATAGTATGCAATTTAGAAGTAATAAAAAAATCCTATGTTTGAAAGGGAGGATCAATCTAAAAATATCTATTTTTAGAAATCGGATTTAGAAATCAATTTTTAAAGTAGGACAATAGAAATCAAAATTCTTTTATATAATATGTATAGCTCAATACCTAATTGGTTTGATAAACCCTAAGACAAATTCATACTGAAAAAAAACCTAACGATTATCACAAGACAAAAGTTATGCAAATTAAATAAAATTTTTTTGAATTATTGGATATTATGCTTAAATTGTGATCGTGATCCATAAAAAAGAAAAAGAATATGTTATTGTTAAATTGTTAAGTTAAATAAAACTGAAACCTTAAATAACTAAATAAAACGATAAAAAAGGGATTGTTTCAATCTCTATTGAAACAGGTTTTTATTCATCAATTGAATGCTTCCTAAAACATCAATTGAATGCTTCCTAAAAATAAAAAGTATTTCATTGAAACTTTCTCTTTCACTTTCAATCTCGACGATTAAATAAAAATAAGTTATTATTATTTCTAGCAAGCCGCTATGGTGAAATCGGTAGACACGCTGCTCTTAGGAAGCAGTGCTAGAGCATCTCGGTTCGAATCCGAGTGGCGGCATAACATCTTCTAATCTTCTAAAAGATATATAAAAGCCCTATAATGAATTGAATTTCCGATTTCCATTCCGTATACTCAAGAGACTTTCACTTTTTACTTTTAATTTCATTTTTTATTTATGATATTTTCAACTTTAGAACATATATTAACTCATATATCATTTTCGGTCATTTCAATTGGAATTACAATTCATTTAATAACCTTATTAGTCGATGAAATCGTAGGACTATATCATTCATCAGAAAAGGGGATGATAGCTACCCTTTTCTGTCTAACAGGATTATTAGTAATTCGTTGGATTTATTCGGGGCATTTCCCATTAAGTGATTTATATGAATCATTAATCTTTCTGTCATGGAGTTTCTCCATTATTCATAGGGTTTTAAAACATAAAAATCATTTAAGCGCAATAACCGCGCCAAGTGCTATTTTTACCCAAGGCTTTGCAACTTCGTGTTTGTTAACCAAAATGCATCAATCCGGAATATTAGTGCCCGCTCTACAAGTTCAGTGGTTAATGATGCACGTAAGTATGATGGTATTCGGCTATGCAGCTCTTTTATGCGGATCATTATTATCCACAGCTCTTCTAGTCATTACATTTCGAAAAGTGATAAGGATTTTTGGTAAAAGCAATAAATTATTAAATGGAACTGTAACTGAGTCGTTTTCCTTCGGTGAAATACAATACATGAATGCAAAAACCAATGTTTTACTAAATACTTATTTTTTTTCTGCTAGAAATTATTACAGGTATCAATTGATTCAACAATTGGATCATTGGAGTTATCATATTATTAGTCTAGGATTTATCTTTTTAACCATAGGTATTCTTTCAGGCGCAGTATGGGCTAATGAGGCATGGGGATCATATTGGAATTGGGATCCAAAGGAAACTTGGGCATTTATTACTTGGACTATATTTGGGATTTATTTCCATACTCGAACAAATAAAAAAGCGGAAGGTTTTAATTCCGCAATTGTGGCTTCTATGGGCTTTGTTATAATTTGGATATGTTATTTCGGGGTCAATCTATTAGGAATAGGGTTACATAGTTATGGTTCATTTAATTAACAATTCACATCTAATTGAATTGCAAATTGAAGAAAAGAAAGGGCCTGATGAAGACAAACATAGGACAGCGCATATATATAAACGAAACTGAGTGGAAACCGCCGAGAACCTTTTGAATCACTCCACTACTTGATTCAAAAGGTTCTCACAAACGCCAAAGGGGTTTGGTTACAATTCAAATTGATTTTTTCTTTTTTTATTCATGAAAATTCTCTATAAAAAAATTAGATAGAATAGCTTCGACCTTGTCCACTGATAGTGACAGAACGAAATCCGGATAAATACCAATACCAAGTACGGGTAGAAGAATAGAGATCAAAACAAATAATTCCCGTGGTCCAGAATCAAAAAAATAAGAGTTTACGCCATTAAATAGCTTGTACCCATAAAACATTTGCCGTAACATAGATAATGAATAAATAGGAGTTAATATCATTCCAATTGCCATTACAAAAGTAATCAGTATTTTTGCTATTAAAAAATATTTTTGGCTAGTAATTATTCCAAAAAAGACTATCAATTCCGCAACAAAACCACTCATGCCCGGTAATGCAAGGGAAGCCATTGATAAGATACTAAATAGCGTGAATATCTTTGGAATTGGTATAGCCAGTCCGCCCATTTCGTCGAGATAACCATGACGTATTCTATCATAACTCGTTCCTGCTAAGAAAAAAAGTGCAGCGCTAATAAACCCATGAGAAATTATTTGTAAAATGGCTCCGCTGAGTCCTGTATCAGTTATCGAGCCAATTCCTATAATTATGAAACCCATATGAGATACAGAGGAATAGGCGATTCTTTTTTTTAAATTGCGTTGGCCAGGAGATGTTAAAGCTGCATAAATTATTTGCATTGTACCTACTATGATTAACCAGGGAGAAAATAGAGAATGAGCGTGCGGTAATAGTTCCATATTGATCCGAACCAAGCCATATGCTCCCATTTTTAATAAGATTCCGGCCAGAAGCATACAAGTACTGTAATGGGCCTCCCCATGGGTGTCTGGTAACCATGTATGTAAGGGTATAATCGGTGATTTGACAGCAAAAGCAATAAGAAATCCAATATAGAATAGTATTTCCAGTGCCACGGGATACGATCGATTAGCTAATATTTCCAAATTTAATGTTGGTTCATTGGAACCGTATAAACCGATACCCAAAACTCCTATTAATAGAAAAACGGAACCTCCTGCAGTGTACAAAATAAACTTTGTAGCTGAATAAAGACGTTTCTTTCCACCCCATGCTGATAGAAGTAGATAAACAGGAATTAATTCTAATTCCCACATGATGAAAAAAAGTAAAAGGTCACGAGAAGCAAATGATCCTATTTGACCGCTATACATTGCTAACATCAGGAAATAGAATAATCGGGAATTCCGAGTAACTGGCCAAGCCGCTAACGTAGCTAAAGTGGTGATAAATCCCGTCAATAAAATGGGTCCTAGGGAAAGTCCATCTATTCCCAATCTCCAGTAAAAACCAAAAAAATTGATCCATTTATAATCCTCTGCGAGTTGTATTAATGGATCGTCCAATTCAAAATGATAACAGAAGGCATAGGTCGTTAGAAGGAGTTCTAGCACGCATATATATATAGTATACCCCCTAGTCACCTTATTTCCTCTATGAGGGAGAAAGAAAATGAAAAAACCCGTGGCTATCGGAAAAACTACAATTATTGTTAACCAAGGAAAAAAGTTCGTGGTAAAGGCAAGATACACTCGAACCAGACAAAACCGTGCTCGAAAAATAGAATATATATTCTTAATTTTTTTTTTTGATTTTTCGAGTACGGGTTTTTGTCGGTAATCAGTAAGTAAAAAAAATGTATTCAAAATAGATTCAAGTGGGGTTTTTTGGAACGTATCAATATCAATAAGCTAGACCCATGCTTCGAGTTGTTTCATGCCATAAATAAACTCGAACACTCAAGAAATCCGTTGGACAGGCGGATTCACATCTCTTACAACCAACACAATCCTCCGTTCTTGGAGCAGAAGCAATTTGTTTAGCTTTACATCCGTCCCAAGGTATCATTTCTAATACATCCGTGGGACATGCTCGGACACATTGAGTACACCCTATACATGTATCATAAATCTTTACTGAATGTGACATTGAATCTATCAATTTCTGAATTCATAAATTTTCGATCTAGTAATTTTTGAAATGAATCATATATTGAAACACCAGATCAATCAACGATTTACCAGAATTTTGGAATCAATCCATTTCTGGATCAACTGATAAGAGGGAACAAAGATACTTTGATTTTTTACGTTTTTGCCAATATGATCGAGGTTAGGACGTATTATAGATGCTAATTCGAATTGATGAATATTCTGATTTTGAAATACTATTTTATTTATTCAACAAAGTCGATTGATTGATACGAATTGATTTTCTGTTACGATAAATTGACGAAACAATAGCTGATCCGATAGCTGCTTCAGCGGCTGCAATAGCTATAACAAAAATTGAGAAAATATCTCCTTTTAATTGCCTACTATCAAAAAAATCGGAAAATGTTACAAAATTTATATTAACCGCATTTAGTATAAGTTCAAGACACATCAGGGCCCGGACAATATTTCGGCTCGTGATCAATCCATAGATACCAATAGAAAATAAATAAGCACTCAAAATAAGTACATGCTCGAGCATCATTGACCAACTCCGTACCAATTTCGATTCATTTCAATATGAACAATAAGTCAAGTGATTTGATTGCTTATAATCTAACAAGTATAGAACAAAAGAATATATTGCTAATAGATCGAATCATTCTATTTGATTTATACATGAAACAGTATTCAAATAGAATTGAAGGCAAATAGATGTGCTAACACAGAAAAGTTGAATTTGGATTACTGTTGCTAGTTATAAAGATTTTTTACTGACGAGCTACGGCAATTGCACCTATCAAAGCAACTAAAAGAATTATCGAAATGAGTTCAAATGGAAGAAAAAAGTCGGTTGATAAATGAATTCCAATTTGTTGACTATTACTTATCAAATCTTGCTCTATAATCTGGTTGGATCGTGTAGTCCAAATAATCCCGTACCACGACGTATCTAGAATAGTAGTGAGTAAGGACAAAAAAAGACTTGTACAAACCAGAGAAGTAACTCCATCCCCAATAGTCCAAAGATTCAAATGAAAATCGTTGGAATAGTCTGAACCATTCATGAACATTACAGCAAATATGATTAAAACATTTACAGCTCCTACATAAATAAGGAGCTGTGCAGCAGCTACAAAAGGCGAATTTGATAGAATATAGAATAAGGATATACAAATAAGAACGAATCCCAATGAAAAGGCAGAATAAATCGGGTTGGTAAGTAATACCACTCCCAGACCTCCTAATATAAGACCCGATCCTAGAAAAACTAAAAGAAAATCATGTATTGGTCCAGCCAAATCCATTATATTAAAATAAGAGATAAATAAATCGAAATGTTTTTTCATGACCTTATTGAACCGACCAGGCAATTTTTTTTTATGAGGCATTCCCGATTGAATTCAATTCAAATCTAATAGGTGTGAATTGATGTGGGTACAGTTATTGGATCAATTTCGTTCTTTTCTTTATTGGAAATGGCAGTTGGAAATTGAAAGTCTATATTTCGAAAAAATTGTGGATATATTAACAGACTTTCAATACAAATGAATTTGTACTTCTCATAATCCAATCTATAGTTGGGATTTGTACCAAACAAAGAGAAAGACCTTATTCCTTTATACCAACACGGAACCCTAGTAATTTCCAATAATAAAGAGATTTACCCGTTTTTTCTTTGAGACGAATTCAAAACTGTTCGAATTGTAAAATCGTCAATTACTGACATTGGTAAACGACCTAAAGCAATTTGATTGTAATTCAATTCGTGACGGTCGTAAGTAGCAAGTTCATATTCTTCAGTCATTGATAAACAATTTGTTGGACAATACTCAACGCAGTTACCACAAAAAATACAAATTCCGAAATCAATACTGTAATTAAGCAAGCGTTTCTTTCGAATATCAGTTTCCAATTTCCAATCAACAACAGGCAGATCTATAGGACATACACGAACACATACTTCACAAGCAATACATTTATCAAATTCAAAATGGATTCGACCGCGGAAGCGCTCTGATGTTATTAATTTTTCATAAGGATATTGAATAGTTACAGGGAAACGATTTGCTTGGGATAAGGTAATCATGAAACTTTGACCGATGTACCTTGCAGCTCGTACTGTTTGTTGACCATAATTCATGAACCCAGTTACCATAGGGAACATATCGGGAATATCTATGAATAAATTTTGTCTTTCTCTTGTTTGAGGTAAGCCGTGAATATAGTATCTTTTTTTTTGTTTACAGTGAAAGGAGTTGGGAAGAGGTTGTTAATAATAAATTACCAAGAGAAATAGGTAAAAGAAATTTCCAGCCAAGATTTAATAATTGGTCCATTCTTAGTCTAGGTAAAGTCCATCTTGTTGTGATAGAAATGAACAAGAACAAATAAGTTTTAGCTAATGTAATAAAGATACCAATTGTCGTTCCAAAGATTCCATCCGCTTTATTTATTTCAAATAACTCAGGAACAAATATGTACGGAATTGAAAGATTCCAACCGCCCAAGTAAAGAACTGTTACAAATAATGAGGAAACTAATAAATTTAGATAGGAAGCAACGTAAAATAAACCAAATTTGATCCCTGAATATTCGGTTTGATAGCCTGCTACTAATTCCTCTTCTGCTTCTGGTAAATCAAAAGGTAATCTTTCGCATTCTGCTAGGGAAGAAATTAGAAAAACGATAAACCCTATAGGTTGACGCCACAAATTCCACCCCCAAAAACCATATTTTGATTGCGCCCCGACTATATCAACTGTACTTGAACTATTAGATAATCATAGTCGGTGATAACATTACTGTTCCCATCGCTATTCCAAAACCGTACATGAGATTTTCACCTCATACGGCTCCTCAGGGCCACAAATAAATGTAAGGACCGGGCAAGTATTCGTTATCTTGATATGGTTATAGCATAGATAGACTCGTGGAAGGTCCCCAATTATACCAATGGAATTCTGTCTGCTATAAGAATAAATCAAAAAGCATTTCTGAATTGATCTCATCCTTCAACTTTTTTGGGGTGAGTAATAACTTAATAAATCCTTCAATAAAATACTCTTTGTAGAAATATCTATTGATATTTCGAGCCATCATTTTTTTTTCGATTACGAAAAAAAAAAATTAGACATTCCATTAGTTCATGAATCATGACACAATTTTTCTTTCTATGAAGATAGGAAAGAAATAAGCTATGAAGATAGGAAAGAAATAAGAAAAAAATCGCTTTTCTTTTTATTGTAATTTCTTTTTTTTTTTTCTATTTTTTTTGTTCCTCTTCTTCTTTCTGAGAAAAAGGGGTCCTCAAAATCAAAAAAGTAAGGGATTATTTCGTTCCTGATAGTAATTTCTTTAATTGGGGGATAGGAGCATACTCTGAATCGGAATTGTGGGGAGTACTGCCTGATCATTTCTACCAACTTAAAGCCCCAATTAGTATTCTTTTTATGTTATGCAGACGTATCTTTTTCGTTAATTTACATAATCTCCATTACTAATTCTTTGTGTGTATTTTAGTGTTCCTTATTATCCACCCATTTTTTTTTTTTCAATCCCCCGTTCGTTAATATATGTATTGTAATACATTCAAACATATAGTGAAAACTCCATACGGTTGACTTTTGAGCCCGCTTCAAGCTAGGATGACCAATCAACTAATCTTGGGGTAAAGGGCATCTTCCACTTTTGTTTACTTTAACTTAACTCTTGTACATAGGAAATGAGACTCAATCTTCTTTTACTGCGAATTTCGAAGTTGTTTTCTTTCACTCATATATAACTATCTAATTTTTTTATTAACCTAAAGAATCAATAAATGAATAAAAAAAAAAAAAATGCGGATATCCATTCAATTTCTTTTTTTTTTCTAGAAGGAAAAGAAAAGCTTCTATTTTAGCGAATCGCACGTAGAGATATTGATAAAACACATAAAGTTAATGGTATTTCATAACTAATCGATTGAGCAGCAGCTCGCAGACCACCTAAAAACGAATATTTATTATTTGATCCATATCCTGACATAAGAAGTCCAATAGGAGCAATACTTGAAACGGCAATCCATAAAAAAATACCAATATTGAGATCCGCTAAAACAAGGTGATAACTAAAAGGAATTACTGAATAACTTAGTAGAATTGATATGACTGCTATAGATGGTCCAATACTGAAGAAACGAGTATTTCCTCTAGCTGGAAGAAGATTCTCTTTGAAAAGTAGTTTTGTTCCATCTGCTAAAGCTTGAAGAATTCCGAAAGGGCTGGCGTATTCAGGGCCAATACGTTGTTGTATTCCTGCAGATATTTCTCTTTCTAACCACACAATTACTAGTACACCTATTGTGATTCCTAATACAAGAGTCAAAATAGGGGCAAACACCCGTATGGTCCCATAGAGCTCTTTTAAGGATTCCAATCGGGAAAAAGAATTAATATCTTGTACTTCTGTTGTATCAACTATCATTTCAACGATCAACTTCTCCCATAATGATATCTATACTACCTAGTATCGTCATAATATCCGCCAATTTCATTCTTTTAACTAACTGAGGAAGAATTTGCAAATTGATAAAACCCGGTGGGCGAATTTTCCATCGCCAAGGAAAACTGCTTTGATCTCCTATCAGAAAAATTCCCAATTCTCCTTTTGGGGCTTCGACTCTCACATAAAGTTCTTGTTTCGGTAATTCAAAAGTAGGAGAAGGTTTTTTACTAATGAATCGATCTTCAAAATCATTCCATTCTGGATCGCTTTCTCTAGCAAAGCATCGGATTTCTAAATTCTCATAGGGCCCCCCCGGAATTCCTTCCAAAGCCTGTTGAATAATTTTTACCGATTCTGTCATTTCACCGATTCGGACTAAATAACGAGCTAATGAATCCCCTTCTTTTTGCCACTGGACTTCCCAATCAAATTCGTCGTAACACTCATAATGATCCACTTTACGAAGATCCCATTCTATTCCAGACGCTCGTAGCATTGGTCCTGATAAACCCCAATTTATTGCTTCTTCTCCACCAAAAATGCCTACTCCTTCAACTCGTTCTAAAAAGACAGGGTTTCGTGTAATAAGTTTTTGATATTCAACAACCCCCGTTAAAAAATAATCACAGAAATCCAAACATTTCTCTATCCAGCCATGGGGTAAATCGGCCGCTATCCCTCCGATACGAAAATAATTATGCATCATTCTCATACCGGTGGCAGCTTCGAATAGATCATATACTAATTCTCTTTCTCTGAAAATATAGAAGAAGGGAGTCTGTGCACCAATATCTGCCATAAAAGGGCCGAGCCATAACAGATGAGAGGCTATACGACTCAACTCCAACATAATTACTCTGATATAGCTGGCCCTTTTAGGTACTTGAATATTTCCCAACTGTTCTGGTCCATTTACAGTTATTGCTTCTGTGAACATAGTAGCTAAATAATCCCAACGTGTTACATAAGGCAGATATTGTATAATTGTTCGGTTTTCCGCAATTTTTTCCATCCCTCTGTGTAAATAACCCAATATCGGTTCACAGTCAATAACATCTTCGCCATCGAGAGTAACGATGAGACGAAGAACACCATGCATTGATGGGTGGTGAGGCCCCATATTTACTCTCATAAGGTCTTTTCCTGTAGCTAGTATACTCATAGGTTTTTCCTCGATTCATTCTTACATGAATTGTTGAAAACAAAAAGAAGTTATCAAGATTCAAAATCTAATAAATCAAATAATTCAAAATTCTTTTTTTCAAATTAACGATTTTTTGACTCCCGGATATTCAACTGACTAATTAATTCTTTATAACGTACTCCATTTTTCTTTGACAAATAAGAAAGTAGGCGTTGGCGTTTTTCCAGAACTTTCCGTAAACCCCTCTGAGATAAATAGTCTTTTCTGTGCAATTCCAAATGGGAAGTAAGTCTTTGTATCTTATTAGTGAAACTTAATACTTGAAATTCAACAGACCCACTGTTTTCTTTTTTTTTTTCTTGAAAAGTAACTGAGATGAATGAATTTTTTACCATAAAACGAAATCCTCTTTTCCCTTTCTTTTAATATGAAATTTACTGATCAGTAATAATAATGTTAGTCATTTGAATTGAATATACACAATCATCTTAAAGCCGTTATGAACTTCCGATAAAATCAATCAACAATCAATCCCATTTTCAATGTGATTAGGGATAAAAAGGATGGTATATTTCTTCAAAAGAGAAAAAGCGAGACCTAAAAAAAAATTCTGTTAATTCATTTATAGATCTAACCAATCCGTATGTCCTTAAAGTGGTATCCTGTATCATAATGGAATGTAAGACAAGGCATGTGTCCGTCTCTTTGTTTTCATATACCAGGTATGGTACGTATGGTACGCGATCGATAAGAAAAATGTACTAGTAACAAATTTGCAATCGTGGATACATATGTATCCTTATCATACTGAAACGACTGCCATTATTGGTATTAAACCAATAGCGATTCATACAAACTAAATCTTCTAATCGATAATTGGGCCAAAGAAAGAACTTTAATTTAATTAGTTTCTTTTTCTCTCTAGCAAGATCTTTGCTTTTATCCAAAACGTGACCCCCTTTTTTTACGTTATTACAAAATACGGAATTTCTCTGAATACCATTTTGATTCTTCCAATTGAAACAAATCAGAGTTCTCAATTCTCTACGATGGTTAGGGAATAAAATATTTTCAGGAACAAGCAAATCATAATTCTTTTTGTCTCTATTTCCAGTCATTCTTTGATGTCTTGCAATGGATTCATAATTTTTTTTTTTATGAACATAGCTTTTTTCTCGGTATCTTTTAGTAATTTGGCGCTTATTCTTATGAACCAATGAAATACCTACGATTTGATATATAAAAAACTGTCCATCATTTTTTACAGACAGACGAAGCGGTTCGATAATAAATATTCCCCCTTTCACCAATTCTGTAAGAGTGAAATCCTTATGAATCGTCAAAATATCCAGACCCATTTCTCCCCCTTGAATAGAGGATATAGCAATTTCTCTTGGATTTATCAGTCGAAGCAGGAGACAATAGATCTTGATATTATTTATTATTCTTTGATTTAAAAAAGAATCCCATCTCAACTGAAAATGCAAATACTTTTTTAGGAAGAAATAAAGTTCTGCTTCTGTGTTGTTCTTGTATTGTTTTTTCGTTCTACGTTTTTTGATGTCTGATCCCGAAGAATTTGCTTCAACATCTTTTTCTTGGTTTGAGAGAACTGACCCAAGACTTACTTGGTTTTGTGCATCTGATCGAGGATTCCCTTGGTCTGGGGGTTCTTTTTCTTCTTTACTTCTATTGTATAATTCAAGAGAGTTTTTTTGATTCGATGATATAAAAAGGTCTTCCTTTTTCTTTCGAGTTATTTTTTTATTCCCATTTTCATTTCCATTAAAACTGAAAAGAAGTAATTTGATTGGTATGATCCACGGTTTTTTTTTATATGCATTAAAAAATAGCACTAATTCTCGGAAGAACCAAAGCTCCAGATTTGATATAGGACAACTTAGTATTGCTTCATTCATTCCCATCCAATCAAAAAAGAACTTTTTTTGATTGGATGGTTTAATTTCTTCATCTTCATGAATTGTAAGATAAAAAAGAACTTTCTTATTAATTTCATCAATTATTTGATACTTATCAGCCCCAATCTTAGTATTTGGATTCCTGTTGGTACCAATATCAACCCAGACTTCAATATCAACCTTATTTCTAAGACAAAAATCGAGAATTCTCCAATCAAAATATTTTCTATCCGAAAATTTATCCATATCCATAATATTATCTTCTTCTAGATAATTATTAATAGGGATACCTCCCAACATATCAAATAATTTGCCTTCCCTTATGTTGGAATTAGAAAAGATTTCTTCTTTATTATTTACTTGGAATAATGATTTATGAATATACGAGTCTTTCTTATCTTCATAATTAATAGATTTATATGATAAAAGATCATATCTATAGTGTTTTTTAAAATTATCTTTTTGATTAAAATTATCTTTTTGATTCTGTAACGGATTCGCTTCAAAAAAATTTTGTTTGTCGGAATGAGTTAATCCATTTTTTTCATATGAACCCTTTTTGTTTAAATCTTTCTTTTGAGCCATACTGTGTTGATTGGCTCTATTTCGCCATTTTTGTGGTACTAATATAGGCCATCTTATCCGAGATAAATCGGATTGATATAGATAATGCCCCTTTAACCAGTTTTTCCATTGATTCATTTCAAAATTCCAAAAAGATTCATGTCTTAATTCGTAATGAAATATTCCTTGTTTTTTAAAATAATCTTTTATTTCCTTCTTAAGAAAAAGGGATGTTCCGTCATATTGAAAGACAAATCTTAAATTATAAAAGTGAATAAGTTGGGTTTGTGATAATTTGTAAAATACATATGCTTGTGATTGTGAGAAAAAAGAGAAATCATAAGAAATCTTTGAATTCTTATTACTAACCTTAGAAAGTGCTTTTTTTATAGTCGAAATAAAGTGAATTTCATTTTTACTTTTACTTGTTTTATTAATTCTTTCCTGATTTGTTTCATTATTGTGGATATTTTTCTCAATAATTTGGATTTTTTTTGGTGATTCAAAAAAAAAATTGGCATTGATTCTTGGAATATTGACAATAGCTAGAAAAATTTTTATGTATATCCCTTCAATGAAAAATTTTATAAAGAAATATGATTTACCAATTAATCGAGTATTTCTTTTTTTTAATATTTGCCAAATCTTTTTGGACGCTCCTAATATTTTAGGACGATAACTTGTTTTGTTCGAACTAATATTTATTTCGTAAGTTAGCTGTTTTTTTTTCTTTTCTTTTGTAATTTTTTCTATTTTCTTTTTTATTATGTTTGTTCGATTAGTCAGATCTTTTATTTTTTTTTCGGGCAGTGCTAAATTTGTCCAATCCATAGATCGAATTTGAATGGACGATTCGTGAATCATCCGATTACTCATTATCAAATCTTTTTTATCTTCACCCAATTCATCTATTTCTCGCAATCTAAATAATGGAATTTTGTTTGTTTTTGAAAGTTCTTTTACTCTTCCTTTTACTTTTAGTAATAGAATTCTTTTGATGACCCATCTTTTTGTTTCTTTTGCGATTTGTTGAAAAATTTTGGTTCTTTCTTTTAAAACTCTTAAAGACTTTGTTTTCAATTGTCTAATTTTTTTTTTTAGTTCTTTGAAAATGGGTTTAAAAAATGAAGGTCTTTTTCGGGGAGGACCAAAAGGCAACTCCGCTTCCATTCCCCAAACTGTTAAAAAACAAAAATCGTTGTTTTTTTGTCCCCCTTTTTTTTTCATTGCCTCTTTATGAGGGAATTGTAGCTTAGATTTGTGCCAGGGTTTCAGGCAAAAAGGAAATAGGATCTTTATCTGAATACCCTCTGTTAACCAGTTTTTCGGAAATTCTCGTTCGGATAATTGAACACCATTATGGGTGCATTTTACATACATTTCCCTATTCCAATCCTTTAAATCCTCGGACCATTCGGGAATTTGAAATAATAGCATGCGAGCAATATTTTTAGCTATTATCAGTGAAGGTAATATAATATATTTTCTAAGAATTGATTGAGTTAATAATACAAAACTTCTGAGTATTTGAGCAAAAAAAAATGTATTCCAGATTTCTGCTATGGGTATCTCTGTTTTTTCTTTTCTTTTGTATTTTTCTCTTTTGTCCTCCTCTTGGTTATCAATTTTTTTTTGCTTTTCAATTTTAGAATCAGAAAGTTTTTTGTCTTTTTGTTTCCACATCCAATTTTTAAAAATTACTTTCATCAGTTCGGAAATATCAAAAGAAAAAAAAAAAGATTTGTCTAGCCTGTCCAAAAAAAGCGGGGAATGCACATTTGCTTGAAACAGTTCCCAAGTAATAGTTTTACGTCTTTGTGCGCGCATGGAGCCTTTGATTAGACCTCGACGAAAATCCGATTGTTGTGAATAATGGGTCAAATTCACTTTCTTTGCTTGCTTAGGACTCTTAGTATATTTTGTATTAATATACGTGGAGGTATTTGGCTTTGGCTGGTTATCAGTAAAAATAACTACATGTTTGAACTTTCTCGAACGAATTGCCCCTGCTACAGTTTCGCCCCTGTTTTTCTTTTTTTGTCCTAAACCAGTAATTGAGTTGTATGACCAGCGAGGAACCTTTTTACTAATTTCTTTTATTCCAATAGAGTTTTTTCTAATTCTTTGGTCGTTGGGATCCGTTATAACTACATCGAATAAAATTTTTAAAATTAGTATTCGATCTTCTGAATCAATTTTTTCTTGTGTGTGTTCTGGAAATAAAGAACGTACTTTTTTTGTTGAAAATAATTTTAGACGAAACCCA